CCATGAAAACTAAAATGATTGTTGCCCTTGACTTTTGATATAATCAACATGCTCTTTTTTTAAATTTGAATTTCATTTGAATAGTTTTTTTTATCTATTTTTATCTATAAATATAAAGATTTATATATAATCAATTTATATATAATAATAAAAATTAGAATTAAATAAAATATTCAATATTTAAATATATAAATAAAAAATAAATTATTATATTATTTATTTTAATAGAATTCTAATAATTACATTATAATAATTTAATTACAATATATGGGTGAGACATAATCTATTAATTAATGTATTTCATTCAAATACTAGAAATATATCACGGTTTCGTCTTATAATACCTCAGGTGCTAATGAAACTATTTTAGTGAAATTTAGCTGTCTCAATTCCCGGGCGATCGCACCAAAAATTCGAGTTCCTTTTGGATTTCCTTCTTGATCAATGACAACCGCAGCATTATCATCATATCGTATTATCATACCGTTGTTACGTTTGAGTTCTTTACAAGTACGTACAATTACAGCTCTGATCACTTCTGATCTTTCTAAAGGTGTATTTGGTACTGCTTCCTTGATTACAGCAACAATAACGTCACCAATATAAGCGTATTGTCGATTACTAGCTCCTATGACTCGAATACACATCAATTCGCGGGCCCCACTGTTATCGGCTACATTCAAATGGGTTTGAGGTTGAATCATATCATTTTTTTTATCTGTTCTTTCAGTGCAAAGGGCGAAGTAAAAAAAAAAAGAAATATTGTGTGTCCACAAAAAAAAAAGAAACCCACAATTGTTTTTTTTTTCATTCCAAAGACCTCTTTCCTTTGGTTCTAATTCTTATCCCGAAATAATGAATTGAGTTCGTATAGGCATTTTTGATGCTGCTATTGAAATAGCTTTTCTGGCTATATTTTCTGTGACTCCACCCATTTCATAAAGTATTCTACCTGGTTTAACGACAGCTACCCAATATTCGGGAGATCCTTTTCCCGAACCCATACGAGTTTCTGTAGGTCTTACTGTAACTGGTTTGTCTGGGAATATGCGTACCCATATTTTTCCACCGCGGCGGGCATTTCGTGACATTGCCCGCCGCCCTGCTTCTATTTGTCTAGATGTGATCCAAGCGGGTTCAAGTGCCTGAAGAGCATATCTACCGAAGCAAATATAATTACCTCGATAGGATATTCCTTTCATTCTTCCTCTATGTTGTTTACGGAATCTGGTTCTTTTGGGGTTATAGTTGATGATTGTTTCTCAATTCCATCTCTACTACAGAACCGTACATGAGATTTTCACCTCATACGGCTCCTCGCGAATGAAAGGATTTTCATATAATTATATTTAATGAAATATACTGAATCGTATGGTTTATTGAAAATTTGTATATCTTGTTTTGATATATAACTAAACATGTATTTTTTTGATATTCATGTATTCTATTATTCTATTTATATTATAGACAATTCTTGCTATCCATATATAAATAGAGAATCTTGTTTTGTTATCTTATAAGATTTTAACGAATCTTTATTTTTTTCTTTTATTATCATATCGGAATCATATCGGGATATCGGAATCATATCGGATTGGTCCAAATTTCTAAATAAAAAAAAAAAAAAAATAATAATAATTTTCGCGGGCGAATATTTACTCTTTCGTTGTCTATTTCAGGTGTAGGGTTATTCCATGACTCCTCAGAAAAAATGAATTGGTTCGTGGTTCGTTCCGCCATCCCACCCAATGAATCATTAAGATTCGTTTAAAAAAAAATCTTAGGCATTCACAGGTTCCGTCGTTCCCATCGCTTCTCGAGTAATGGTTAGGTCTGAATTCTACAATGGAGCTTCTAATGAAATTTGATTTTTTCTTGAGTCAACTTTCTCAGTTTTTTTTTTGACTCGAGGCTCTTGATTTGTTTTTTCTATGAATATATTCATTTAATTATGGATTAATTAATATTGATGCTTTATTACATTATCTTTTATGAGATAACTCATAGACCTTACATATTTGAATCATATATCATTGATATTTTTGTTTCTCTCTTTCTTTCACCCTTTCATTTATCCGTATAGTCTTATTGCTTTACAACTCATAATCAGATTGGTTTTTCTTTTTTTTATGCAATATCTCAGTTGCTATAATAATATCACCAATATATCAAATTCTTACTTATATCTTGACTGATTCTTTAGATCCCGATAATGCGAAGCGATGAGTTGCTTATTCGTTCTATATTTATTAATTAATTCATACTATGAACTACGAGTTGGTTTATTTTTTTGTTGAATCTTAACCACTCTCAAATAAAAAAAAAGCCAACGAGTCGCACACTAAGCATAGCAATTATATCAATATCAAATGATTAATCGAATTTTTATTCAATCTTATAAAATTGCTCATTTTTGTTTTGATTTAACAGAATAAGAATGGAATAATTTGTCATTTTTTGTTTTATCGATGGATAGAACGAACGTTAAAGAGAAGGAAAA